CGGGGCATTAGGAATCAAAATTTGGATATTTACAGACGAGGAATAACGGTCCTTCCGTTGTCTTTCTGTTCCACTCATCCGATCCGGCAATTGAATAAAAATCACAAACTCGTTCATCTTTTTTCCGTTGAATTAAAATAAAAAAAAAAATTCTAATTTTTCTAATTCTATAAGGTTGAATAACAATTCGATTGACTCCATATAATTGCTATGCTTAGTGTGTGACTCGTTGGTTTTTTATTTAGGGTTAGGATTAAAAAGGAAGGGACCGCCCCCTAGTATGAACTAATAACTAGATAACTAATAACCAGCTCATTGCTTCGTATTATCTAGATCCAAGGAACCGGTCACTATATGATTGATGTATCGATCATATTGTTGTAGCAACTGAAATCTTACATAAAAGACAAGTCAATCAGATTCTAAGTGAAGCAAAAACAAAGGGATATGGATAGGTGGAGGGGTGAGAGAAAGAAAGAAAAAGAATAGCAATGATATATGATTCCAATATGTATGGTCTATGAACTATCTCAAAAAAGGCAGTGTAATAAAGCATTAATACGTATTTGATTCGTCCATAATTAATAATGAATTAGATGAATCCAATTCATAAGAAAAAATTATAAAGAGCATCAAGTCAATAAAGACTGAGTAGATTGATTTAGGAACAATTTTTATTAGGAGCTCCATTGCAGAGTTTGGGCCTAGCCATTAATCGAGAACGAGAAGCAATGGGAACGACGGAACCCGTGACTGCGTAAGATTCCTTGAAAACGAATCCTAATGATTCATTGGGTGGGATGGCGGAACGAGCCAAGAACCAATTCTATTCTGTTAGGTTATGGGATGCCCCTACGAATGAAAGGTGATGTTAAAAGGGCAAATATTCGCCCGCGAAAGCCTTATTGGATTGCTAAGTTTTGGGCGATTGAATAAAGGTAAAAATAAAGATTCATTAATTTAAGACAATTATTTTAAATTAAATAGAATTAAGAATTCTATTTTTTTTTTGATTCTATTATATATTCTTAGATTTACAAAATTTAATAGAATTTATAATATATAAAGATATATTATAATTTTATAATTATAAAGAAAATAAAAATAATAGAATCGAAATCTATTTATAATTTTATATACGAGCAAGATATAACAATTCCTACGTGACAGATTCGATCTCAAAAAATTCCATGATGTATTTATTATTTTATTCATTAAATACAAATAAATATCTGTAATATTTTTTAATTGTTTCATTCGCGAGGAGCTGGATGAGAAGAAACTCTCATGTCCGGTTCTGCAGTAGAGATGGCATTGAGAAACAACCATCAACTATAACCCCAAAAGAACCAGATTTCGTAAACAACATAGAGGAAGAATGAAGGGAATATCTTATCGAGGCAATCGAATTTGTTTCGGCGGATACGCCCTTCAGGCACTTGAGCCCGCTTGGATCACATCTAGACAAATAGAAGCGGGGCGACGAGCCATGACAAGATATGCGCGTCGTGGTGGAAAAATATGGGTACGTATATTTCCAGACAAACCTGTTACAGTAAGGCCTACCGAAACACGTATGGGTTCGGGGAAAGGATCTCCCGAATATTGGGTATCCGTCGTTAAACCGGGTCGAATACTTTATGAAATGGGTGGAGTATCAGAAATTGTAGCCAGAGAAGCTATTTCTATAGCTGCGTCCAAAATGCCTATACGAACTCAATTCGTTATTGTGGAATAGGGGTATGAAAGAAACGAAAGGGAAGGGGCCTTGTGATGAAAAAAACCGCAATTTCTTTATTTCTATTTCTGGACAAACAATATTTCTTCTTTTTTTCTTCGCGCTTTGAAAGAAAAAAAAAGAATAATAATAATAATATGATTCAACCTCAGACCTATTTAAATGTAGCGGACAACAGCGGAGCTAGAGAATTAATGTGTATTCGAATCATAGGAGCTAGTAATCGCCGATATGCTCATATTGGCGACGTTATTGTCGCTGTAATCAAAGAAGCAGTGCCCAATATGCCTCTACAAAGATCAGAAGTAATCAGAGCTGTAATTGTACGTACATGTAAAGAACTCAAACGTAACAATGGTATGATAATACAATATGATGACAATGCAGCAGTTGTCATTGATCAAGAAGGAAATCCAAAAGGAACTCGAGTTTTTGGTGCGATCGCTCGGGAATTGAGACAGTTGAATTTTACTAAAATAGTCTCATTAGCTCCTGAGGTATTATAAATACTAATAGACGAGAACATAATCATAATATAGATAAGTAGGTCATCTAAAATAATAGGCTATCTGAAATAGTAGGGTATCTAAATAAGATTCATTTACTTAGTAGAATGCATTAGTAGATTGTTTCTCACGCATATACCTTAAATAATAAAAAAAAAGAATAAAAAAGCAGAGCATGTTGATTATATAAAAACTCGGGGGCACCAATAATTATAGTTCATCATGGGTAGGGACACTATTGCTGAAATAATAACTTCTATACGAAATGCTGACATGGATAAAAAAGGAACGGTTCGAATAGCATCTACGAATATCACCGAAAACATTGTTAAAATACTTCTGCGAGAAGGCTTTATCGAAAATGTGAGAAAACATCGAGTAAGCAATAAATTTTTCTTGGTTTCAACTCTGCGACATAGAAGGAATAGAAAAGGGCCATATAGAACTGTTTTAAAACGTATCAGCCGACCCGGCCTACGAATCTATTCCAACCATCAACGAATTCCTAGGATTTTAGGAGGAATGGGTGTTGTAATTCTTTCTACTTCTCGAGGTATAATGACAGACCGAGAGGCTCGACTAGAAGGAATCGGAGGAGAAATTTTGTGTTATATATGGTAATCTTTCTGGTATCCGAATTGCATCCGTAACTTCCTCTTTGTTTTGTGAAAAAAAAGAGAAAAGGCGGGTTGTCTAATATCACTCCTCCTCCATTAGTTGATAATTCAAGGGGGTTACCTGGAATGAAAGAACAAAAATGGATTCATGAAGGTTTAATTACTGAATCACTTCCCAATGGTATGTTTCGGGTTCGTTTAGATAATGAAGATCTGATTCTAGGTTATGTTTCAGGAAGGATCCGACGTAGTTTTATACGGATACTGCCAGGCGATAGAGTAAAAATTGAAGTAAGTCGTTATGATTCAACCAGGGGACGCATAATTTATAGACTCCGCAACAAAGATTCGACCGACTAAGCGGCTTTTTCAACATCCCTCTCGTGCGGATGCAATTGGAGGTTCAAAATTTCAAGAGACTTATTTTCTTCCAAGGAGTAGATTCGAAATTAAGGTAAGGAATTACAAATATGAAAATAAGGGCCTCCGTTCGTAAAATTTGTGAAAAATGTCGACTGATCCGCAGGCGGGGACGAATTATAGTAATTTGTTCCAACCCAAGGCATAAACAGAGACAGGGATAATCTTTCTTAAAAGGGACTCTCAAAAGGACCCAATACACAAATAAAGGATCTGTTTTGACATGAAATGGATATTTCCGTATATCTCTGACTCATATTTATGAGATGATAAAATATGACAAAAACCATACCAAGAATTGGCTCGCGTAGGAATGGACGTATTGGCTCACGTAAGAATGGACGTCGAATACCAAAAGGAGTTATTCATGTTCAAGCAAGTTTTAACAATACCATTGTAACGGTTACAGATATACGGGGTCGGGTAGTTTCTTGGTCCTCAGCCGGTACTTGTGGCTTCAGGGGCACAAGAAGAGGGACGCCATTTGCTGCTCAAACCGCAGCCGCAAATGCTATTCGTACAGTAGTAGATCAGGGTATGCAACGAGCAGAAGTCATGATAAAAGGTCCTGGTCTTGGAAGAGATGCAGCATTACGAGCCATTCGTAGAAGTGGTATACTATTAAGTTTTGTCAGAGACGTAACCCCTATGCCACATAATGGATGCAGGCCTCCTAAAAAAAGACGTGTATAGAAATAAAATAAGAATTGAACGGATTTCAAGAGAAATAAATGATTCAATAATCTGATCAAATAATAAATATTATTATGCTTCGAGAGAAAGTAGCAGCATCTACTCGGACACTACAGTGGAAGTGTGTTGAATCAAGAGCAGACAGTAAGCGTCTTTATTATGGACGTTTTCTTTTGTCTCCGCTTATGAAAGGTCAAGCCGATACAATAGGCATCGCGATGCGAAGGGCTTTGCTTGGAGAAATAGAAGGAACATGTATCACACGCGCAAAATCTGAAAAGATACCACATGAATATTCTACCATAGTAGGTATTGAAGAATCAGTACATGAAATTTTAATGAATTTGAAAGAAATTGTATTGAGAAGTAATCTATATGGAACTCGCGACGCATATATTTGTGTCAAGGGTCCTGGATATGTAACTGCTCAAGACATCATCTCACCGCCTTCTGTGGAAATAGTTGATACTACACAGCATATAGCTAGCCTGGCGGAACCAATTGATTTGTATATTGGATTACAAATCGAGAGGAATCGCGGATATCGTATGAAAACACCAAAAAACGCTCAAGAAGGAAGTTATCCTATCGATGCTGTATTCATGCCTGTTCGAAATGCAAATCATAGTATTCATTCTTATGGGAATGGGAATGAAAAACAAGAGATACTTTTTCTTGAAATATGGACGAATGGAAGTTTAACTCCTAAAGAAGCACTTTACGAGGCCTCCCGTAATTTGATTGATTTATTTATTCCTTTTCTACATGCAGAAGAACAAGACACAAATTTAGAGGACAATCAAAAAAGGGTTACTTTACCCTTTTTTACTTTTCATGATGGGTTGGATAAACTAAGAAAAAACAAAAAAGAAATCGAATTGAAATGTATTTTTATTGACCAATTAAAACTGCCTTCCAGGACCTATAATTGTCTCAAAAGGTCCAAAATACATACATTATTAGACCTCTTGAATAAGAGTCAAGAAGACCTTATGAAAATTGAATATTTTTGCATAGAAGATGTAA